AAAGGAAAGAGGAAGGGTGTTCTCCTTAACTTAATACAGCTTTCATAGCCCTCGGCTAGCATAAGTGGCAAAGCAAGGTTATCAGCTAAGGTGAAAATGATACGACTAATAACCATTAATCGCCTTCGGATGTTTACGCTTACTGGTCGTTCCTAAAGAGCTAAGACTTAACTATTAATACAGCTCTTTAACCTCCTAGCTTGGAGAGAGAAATGATTTTATCGCGCTCCACATCTCGTGGTATTTTTGTTCCCAGCCTGGACTTTAGTTCATCGAGGAAAGGATAATTTACTACGAGAGTGCAGAGATTTGCTCCTCAATAAGTATCGGGGTACAGAAAGAGTACATTGACACATATTGCTTCGTCGCTTGAGCTTGACGAATGGCTTTCTACGACGTTAGTGAGAGCAGAGTCCAAACCAAAAAGAATTAAGCCATTCTAATTAAATTAGAGTATGATAATGAATTCATTGGTGGCAAAGCTTTAAGCCTGCAGACGGATATCCGTCGGGACCCGAGGATACCAGCGATGATGAGGTTCCCATGATGATGACATGCAACGTCATATCCGTCCGATATGACTGAACATCTAAAGAGCTCATCGCTGAGCTAGACCGGAAAGATGAAGGCCGAGCTAAGGTCGCAATAGCCCGAGACGGGGGGCTAAGAATGAGGTAAAGGTCTCTGTCGATTTATATATATAGACGGCCGTGGACCCATAAATAGGCCGGCATTCAAAGCAGGAGAAAGGCGGGTTCGATTACAAGTTTTAGTTAGATGGGCCGGATGCGCAGCATGCTCAGGCCCTTGCTAATTACCAGCTACCATACGCAGAATGGGTTGATAGTGAATGGTATCCGGACAGCTCATCCCCAACTTCTGCATGTACGCCGGAAAGGGGTGCCCCCTTAGCATCTGATATATTTTACGGCCCGTTGTGGAAACTTGGCGACCAATCAAGCCTTGCTTCTAAAGCAGTCTCCTCTGTCTCTGAAAGGAAATGCGCTGGAATGGTATATGGCAATTCTTCCCCGCTCCGTGGCCGATTGGGACACGATGGCTACGAAATTCTTCTGGGCGTACTACCGCACTACCGGGATCCGACGCCGCTTCTTGTCTTGGGAAAGAGGCTTTGAAATTTCAAGGCCTCTTACCTTATCATTTCTTTCATTTTTATTCGCATTCTCTCTTAAGGAAAGCCTTATCTTACTGGCCTTCTCACTCTTCTCTCTCCGCCATGGACATCTCTTTGCGATTCACAGTGCTCTTCGCAATCTCGATCCTCGCAATGCTCTGCAACCCGAGGGTGACCGCCATTGAAGGACTGGAAGCAAGCTTCACACCTTCCACAACGGCAACTAGACCGTCGACTCCACAAGAACTCCATGAACACTCCTTCTTCTCTCACACAGCACTCCTCCCTCCGCACCTGCTTCTCTTGCTCTATCCCTAACCTCCTTCGTGAGCACATTCTTCCTGGTCTCTTCACAATTTATTATCTGCGGAGACTTGCTTTTGGTACCAAGATCGAGACCTTGAGTCCAGGCCGTTGCATCACCGTCACCTCTGATTCGGTCAATAGAAACACCAGCACAACTGCTAGTGCTAAGGTCTTTATCGGAGGGGTGGAGATCACGCAACCTGATCTCTTCAACAACGGCATGGTGGTTATTCATGGCCTTCAAGGTTTCATCTCTCCGTTTTCTTGCGACGTGGAGAGGATGACCTCGCTCTCGTTCCCGTTCCATCCAGATCATCGTTCTGGTCAACATATCCAGACTTCCGGCTCGGTGCAGCCTGCTATCATGCGCCTGATGCTCAGAGATGCCATGCTCCGGCTCCGTAACAATGGCTTCAGCATCCCAGCCCTCGCTATGAAGGTGAAGTACGCCGAGCTTGTGACTCTTAACAATATGAGGGTCTTCGCCGTTGACGACCTTTCGATCTTCTCTGGTTCTCACTCTTATATCAGCAACGTCAGGTTCCACATTGTGCCGAACCATTTCTTGTCGATCGCGGATCTGGAGAAGCTTCCGGTGGGGACTGCTCTGCCGACATTGGAACGAGGCCAACCGCTGCTTATCACAACCACCGGTGCCGGTGGAGGTTTTACCTCGGCGCCGATGAGGATTAACTATGTGAGGATTAAGGTGCCGGACGTCATCCGCAACGTCAAGATCGTGGTGCACAGTGTGTACTTGCCATTTCCACATATATTAATCCTGTGGCTGCGGCTTACGACAGTATCCTAGGAGGATCTGAAGTCTCAGGATATGGTATTATCGAAAGAGGACAAAGGACCAAGAACAGTCTCTTTCCTGTGCTATCAAGAAAGAAAAGAAGGAGAGGAGGTGCGAAAAGCTTCGGACTGAGTAAGGCTTGTCAAAGGTATGAAGTAAGTCGCCCTAATGAATAAGCGGGAGAGGAAGGGGGTGAAAGCACAGAAAAGATAGAGTCTGGTGCGGAGCAGGGAAAGGGATTGACCATTCATTCTGTAACGCTGGTATAATTGAAGGAAAGAAGAGCTAAGCCAACTAGTCCTACCACTACTCCTATTCTATCTCGCTGCTTTTCCTATTGTGATACCTTTTCTAGTTAATGGATTTCCTATGCTTCTCTTTCGTCGGGGAAGAGTCAAGTTTCTGTTAATGAGGAAGGGGCCTGTCCATAGTCGTGAGAGTAGTCCTAATAATTTTCTAACTGAGCTAGCTCGTGGCTTGGTCTTCAGTGACATGATCTTACCCGGTGTCATAGGTGACTTTTTTTCCTATTGACTTACTCCCCTGCATTGAAGTTGATTAGCTTTATGCTAAGCTACATTTTATCTTCTCGATAGCCAGATAGTGAAGAAAGAAGGGCGCTACCGCCCGACCAGGTCAAGGGTCTCCCCGATCTTATTTATGATATTGGATCTGTCTTTTCTTATTCAATTTCTACTTAGTGTTCCTATTGCTACTGCTTTCCATCCTGCATCTATTCATTCAATTCCATCAAACCTGACACCAGCAGTTGATTCAATACTTTTCGTGCTCGTGGGATATTTCTTTCAGAACCTTCCCCTGCTTTCAGTTCCTTGTCCGATTCCATGCTTCCTCTAGCATCCGATTCGATGTCACAGGACAAAGGAAAAGGGACAAGAGCTGATACGTGAACAGCGAATAAGATCCCAACAGCAAATATTCCCCTTCGATCGTCATTGGCTTATTCAATAGGAGAGATTCATACTGTCTTCTCTTATAAAATATCTAGTCCTTCTGTGCATTTGTCCCTGAGACTGAGACTAGTGAAATCAAATCAGTTACTTCCTTGCTTCCCCGCTTGCCTTAGCTGGGGTATGAATTCTCCAGTGAGTGTGATTTCCTGCTGTTAAAGGATTTGCTGCTCGCTACGCCCCTAAGTCCATTAACGCTGTCTCCTTCCTCTGCTCTCAGTTCCTATTTAGGAAGATTAGTTTGAAAATTCATATCATCGAGAGATGATAAACTCATTGATAGAGTAAGATTCTGGATCTTATTATACGATGGCACTAGCAAAGGCAAAGCCCTTCTTCTCCCAACAGCCTATTTGGACAATTCAATTCTTCATCTGCATCGGAAAAGACCGATTCTTTCGCATCAACAGAAAAGACTGGCAGCCTCTTTCCCCTCGGGTGAATACTCCCTGAATAGAAGGTTTAAGAAAAGGTTGCAGCTATTCCTATGTTCATTCAATATCTGTCTCGCCCGCCGGGGAGAGCATTCATCTAGGATACGATCTTTATTCGATTATGATATTTATAGCAATCTCTGATTGGGAATAGCCTTTTTCTTTGAGACCGAGAACCGAAATGAAAGACGTTCATGACTGTGGGAACTCCTACTTCTAGGCTACCAACGCAATTACTTTCTTTTACTTTTGAAGCAGATGGACAAATTCGCTACGTTAAAGCTGCTAGTCGAACTAAGCCTGTCTTTCTCGTAATTAGGAGAAGAAGGCCTACGGGTGCGTTCTTGGCTGGGCCACACTCTTAAGTAAGATGAAGCTTTCCCATCTCTCAAGTGAGAAGGGTTTGCTCTTCTTCGTATTTGATGCTTTCTTCCTTAAAAAAAGAAGATTCTTCTTCTAAAAGAAATTATCTGCCCTACTGTCTGTGGTAAGTCAGTCTGCTTTGCCTGTGAATACCAGCTTTCGATCGCTTACTGTTGGAATAAAAGAACTGTCTAACTGGCTTCTAACCTGGTGTGACAAGAAGCTTAGCTCTCCAACAAGCTCGAAGAGATAAGCAACTGGAAATGCATCGAAGGAAGCTCTCCTAGCCTGCAATCGAAGATAAATAGGATAGCCCGATAGAAAACAGAACTCCAACCCTTAGAACTACAACTCGATCAAAGGAAGCAATTGTAACTGCACCGACATCGAAGGCAATAGGAAAGAAGAGCCCTGGAGAGCGAATGGAATCAAAGGTCGAAAGACTACTTGCTGAACTGTAGATATCCTCACTTGAATTAGGAAAGGATATTGAATAGTCAAAGTCTATAATTAGAGACTAGTAAGAGTAGAGGAGAAAAAGATGAACTAGAAAGATGCTCTAAGCTAGTGAATATGAGACTAGTGCCTGACTTCCCGGACATGTGGACATGAAAAAGAAATTGATCGAGGAAATACATACTTTAATCCCGCTAGCGCAAGCCAAGACAAGCAAAAGGCTTCTTCATATTCATATATAATATATATCCTAGTTCTAGTTAGAGTCAAAGTGCTTTGATCGGATACAAAAGTACGGACTTGGAGACAGAGAAAGTATGCTTAAGGCATCGATCTCCTAGCTCTGTGAATGAAGCATTCATAGCACTGCTTCGACTCCAGACCTATGTCACACATTGCATAGAGAAAGAGTTTCAGCTCTTTTTTTGAATAGAAGTTGTGTAGGAAGGCGAAAGAAAGGGTAAAACCTGTGGTCATCCCGTGAGGGATTTACGATCTACTCTGGAAAGGAAGGCAATTGTATGACGAAAGCAGGCTGATTTATTCCACGCTGTGCTCTTCTTTTGTTTTGAGGCTTATCACCACACCATGCCTATCGGTTAGCCGGAGACGATAGCCCTATCGTCTAAGTAATAAGTAAGCGGCTTTTCCTTTATCCGAAAGCCCAGATCAAGAATTCCCTCATCGAGTGCAGTGACCTTAACGTGACCTGATTCTGATTATGATGTATGATGACGAAAGGAATTTCTTGTCGGCTGAAAGGTCATTTAACCCCGTTTCTTCCCTCTAAAAAAACTAGCAGCCTCATTTCTGGCTTATGAGCTCGCCTAAGGCTTAGCGAAATGCTTCAGTGAACTGATGTCTTCAATTAGCTTTTTTTTATATAAAGGGGAGCGTCTTCCTTGCCAATTAGTCACTCTGATCGCTACTCTATGAGAGAAGGTGGGTGCGAACTCATCCCCTAATCTCCTTTGATCCCGGATTCCATTCTATTCCCGAAAGCGGTACAAGGAAAATCAATCTCTCAGCCAGTCACAGGTAGCCGGTAGGGAGCAAGTCTTCTAATCGAGATTCCTAGTCTTATTCTGGTCTTATTCTGTATTTTTGACATCTTCTGTATTAGAAAGGTCTGGGCTAGACTAAGAAGGAAGGGAGTGAACCCGCAGTCAAGTATGGCAAATGCTGACTTTCCAAGTAAAGAACTGACCGATAGGAATAGGACGAGGAGCAGCTTTTGAAGCCAGGAAATTCAATCGACCAAGTGGGGCCGGATCAAAGGGAGATGGGAGAAGACCGATAGGATAAGCCAGATAGGAGGGAGGATGGAGACTAGCTTTCGACTAAGACGGAATTGGCTAAGAAGAGTCTGAGACAAAGTTCGAAGATCGAAACTGGGTGTTCTCGAATCTTGAAGCGAAGAAAGAGGAGTTTCCAATTGACTAGACTCAACTGGAAAGTCTTGAACTAGATCGGCTAATAAGTTAAGTAAAGGTACTACAACAGTAGCAGGAGAAGGATCAAGATCCGCTTTTCTGAGGGGGAAGATGGCATATCCGGGATCGGAGGTAGAGGAGTGGAATAAGTAGTTTTAGAGGTTTCAAACTCGTTGACTAACGGGAGAACTAGCTTTCCGGAAGACAGGTAATTCGGTTTAGGAAAAACCTTCATTTATACTTTTATAATATAAGAGAGGAATAGGATGGAAACTCTTCCCGAAGCTCTATTGTTTAGTCCCCAATTAGCTGATGTTCCGGTAAAGTCAACGGATTCGTAAACTTCCACTAGCCCAATCGTTTTTGAGTAAAGGGCAAAAGTAAGGGATGGAAACTCAGCATTTAGTGAAGTAGCAGAAGCAGATAACTACTCGACCGAAAGATTTTTAACACAATAAGAAACCAGAGTTTAGGATTTTTGGTATGAAAGCGAAGCTAAGATAACAAGGTTTGTAGTTGACCCAATAAGGGTTGAAAAGAGGGAATCAACCAAAACGTCAAGATCAGATGCGGGAGATGTAACCTCAACTGAAAAAATAAGTTTGGGTTAAACCGGTAGCTGGAGTTGAGCCAGAGACTAGTTCTTTAGCTAGGGGAGTTTCTAACTGATTTATTGACTAACCCAGGGTTGGAGTTTCACTAGCGGCTTGCGGAGTTTATAACTTCTTGACTAAGCTTGATAGTAGGGAACTAGCCAGAATAGGCCTTTTCTGAAATAAAGTTCGAAGCAAGGGAGATGTAACCAGTTTTGGAGTCAACCAAAGATTCATCAGAGGAAAGAAAGAGTTAAACTCCGAACTAAGAGACTGTGTAGCTGAAGCAGAATAGTTCCTTGTGTGTGCTGCCTTAGGAAATGGAATAGAATAGGGGAAAGCAGTCAATCCGCTTACCGGGGAAAATCGGTTGTCGTTGTTCTAGAAGCCAGAGAAAGAAGATAAGCATCCACCTAAAGACCAAGAAGGCTATCTACCTGTTCATTCTAACTATGGGTCAAAACTAGAAGTTTTTAGAATAGATAGGTCAGGGAAGTTTCCACTGCAATCTTAAGTTTATCCTTTCTTCAAAAAAAAATAAAATATTACCATACTCTCCAGCTACTCGAAAAGAGTTTATCTTTTCTGCAACTATAAGTCGATCAAGTACCAAAACATCCGCGGTTTGTGCTCCTTCTCTTTCTTCTGTTGAGGTTTGGAAACTTCCCTGTCTTATCTCACTTCGACCTCTGTCTCTGCTTACTAGAGCTAGTACCTACTTTCCATAGTTATTGGTCGAGTAATCTGCCTGACTATCGGTTTATGAGTTAGTACCATAATCTTAGCTACGGTTTATTCTGGTTGAGGTGGAATCTCTCTTTGAAGACCTTTCCAGCTACCTGGTTTGAGTTCACAGCTTCACCCCCAAACCTTTCGGTTGAGTTAGCATCTGCTTTCTCTTTTCTTTTGGAAAAGAAGTAAGTCAGCAATCAGCAAGTGAGCAAGCAAGCCCATACTATTCCGTTCTCTTACATAGGATAGGTACCTTGGGGCACTAGTTACTGGTTGGGTTACATCGGTCCATCCAGTCTATTTTGGTTGCCTTCATCAAGTGTAAGTTCGATTACATCTAGTTTCAAGCCATGCATATAGGTAAAAAAGGGCAAAAGAAAGCCTGTAGAAGTCTTTGTCCCGCGAGACCCATTGTATGAGTCACAGTCAAAGTCTATTACTAGTGGGCATTGTATCACGAGTTGTCGTTCCTCCAGTAGGGCTGGGGCTTGAAGAAGTCGTATATATAGACTATGTCTTTTATAGGTCTGGGCTTTTGCTTTTCTAATCCCCTGAATTTGTAATGGAAGTTGCAGTTTCTTCTACCATTAATACAGTTTCAGGAGGAGTTGCACTTCTCTCAGGTCTTCTTTCGACCCTTTTTTTGTTTAGTCGTTTTCACATCACATTCGATTAGTGCAATCAGTGCCTTGCTGACCTGACTCATTCTGATAGTTCAATCAATCAGTCAAGCCATGGCGCTCTTACTTCCGGGGATTGAGTGGGCAAAGGGATCACGTAGGCAAGCAGGCAGGCACATTAGAGACGAAAAGAGAAACCTGCTCTACCCATTAGACCAATGTCTTGACCTTTATAAAGCTTTTTCGTATTTTATTGATCATATAGTGGTCAGAAATCACCGCACCGGTGTCGTGCAGCTCAAGGAGAAGCTGTGGACCTTATGTTTATCATTCGATTATGTCTGTAGAGTCGAATTAAAAAGATCGATCTTGAGTTGGAAAACCCCTTGACCTAGCTACCGAGCGGAGCAGTCAAATGACGATCTTTCTTTGTCGCAGCCCTGATTGTGGAATGCCATCAAGCAAAAAAGGAATTTTTTGAATTGGAATAGTGCCAGTCACAGCACTAGAACGACAAATAGAAGCAAGGGTCTTGAACTTAATCAAGCTTAGGCAACAGCCACTTGAGCGACGAGGTTCGGGAGTGAAACCGCTAGGGCTCGAGCACAGCATAGAATCGAGGATGGATCGTTTAGTACACTCGACTCCAATCCTTTGTTCAAGAAAGACTTGACTACTTCACTTGGAAAGCCCAATCTAAAAGAACCTAACTTAAGAAAATAAACTGGAATCGTTCTCCACGGATCTACTATCTTCGATTAGTGATTTGATCCCCTTCTATCTATATGGCTAGCGGGACATGACACCAGAGCCAGAGATGGAGATCATTCAGTATCGATGAGATTGAATGACTCTGATCAAAGGCATTCCCTGACCTACCCGACTTGAGTTGTGAAACTGGCAATTAGTTCCAACTAGGAAGGGCAATCCAACTATTCCTTTAAAGGTGGGTTTCGGGCAAGAAAGCGGGTCTGACTCTACTCTTCCCGGTACGGCCGATTGAAAAGGGAAGTAATCATATGAGCGATCGAGCATAGCGATAGCATCGGGAGTGGAGCTGATTAACCTAACCCGAGTCATGGAGTCTGGCAGAATTACTACTATTATTGATCGGCCAGTGGAACGCAACTCAAAGGCAAGGAATGGTAGAAAGAAGGTCTTTGAGAGAACATCGGCTATCAGAAGCAAATGAGCTACTGAGTACGAGCCTTCTCTTCTTCACAGGCCCAAGTCAAAGGTAAAGATCAGATTAATCAGATACGGCCCTATCCTGTGAAGTGGAAGCCAGGGAAGCTACTTTGATGATTGATTTCTCACCTGATTCACCTTAAGCCGATCTCTATCTTACATCAAATAGAAGCAATGGTACAGAGATTGACCTAACCAAGCTAGTATGAAGAATCTCAGCTCCGATATGGTGGGTGACTGCGGGAGAGTTGTTTCAAGCCACTGCCTCGAGAGCAGCCTACGAAAAAGTTCCGGCTATGCCATAACATGAAAGAGATTCATAGATGAATATAGGAGTCCAGCCACAATCATTATGGATTCGCCTGGGAGGAGTTCAACCGCTCGAACTCAGAGAGATGAGCCTAAGAGTGCCCCAAGCCAAAAGAGAGAGAGGATAAGAATGTAACTATCTAATCGGGATCACAGTTCCGACCATTCCTTTGAAGGCCGAAAGGTGAAGAAGTGTTTAGCCACACTCTCCGCGGAACAGTCTTATCAAAGCGCTCTTTTCAACCAATCAAGCAAGACAGATGGAATGAAAGAAAGAATAAAGTAGCTCCGCAGCTCGCCCAGAAGAAGATAGACCCGCCACTATAGATTTTTCAATCCTTGGGCTTGGCCATAGAATATAGAAATATCTATTTTTTATTAATGACATAGACGGCATACTCTTCCTAATATGAATCCTCTAAGTTCCTCAACAGGCCAATGGCCAAAAAGAGAAGCAAGGGTATTAGCGGAACGAGCTATTCGATTTTCAGATCTTGAAAAAGCTGCGTTGTCGGAAGGTCAGGAGCGAAAGCCACTCGACCAACGGGAGAGGAGCGAAAAAGCACAAGAGCGAGAGACGATCCGGGTTTAGCGAGAACATGATCTTCTTTATTAGAGTCTTTCTCTCCTGCCCCTGATCTCGAGACAAAGGAGAAGACATCAAAGAATTAGCCGGCAAGAAGCGAAGACCCAAATGCAAACTTTGATGATTAGCAGCATCTTGTCTGAGCGAGTGAGCGTGAAGGCATCAGAAGAGGAGAAATCAGCCTGAGTTCAATTAGTCCCAGCGTTATCAGTACAAGTAGCCGGAGGAGTGTACCGAGGGAGGAGAGGTTGTTAAGGTTAATGAGGAGCAGTCCCAGCACGACAAGCACAAAAAAGAAGATCCGAGTTCATCTGCTTGCCCCGGAAAGAGAAAAAAGACTTCCTTTTCTACAATATTGAATTCTAGGTTAACCAGCATCTAATTGCATGGATTTCACCTATCTTATGCATCTAGGTAAGCAGCATCCACGGGATTAGCCCCATTCATTTATGGTTGATCACCTTCTGAACCGAAACCCCTACTTGGGAACAGACCTTGAGGGAGAGCCTGAGATCATAGAGTAGGGAGAGAGAAAGGGGTTGGAGAAGGAATCCGAGTTCCATATATGACCAATCAAAGTCTAAGTTCCTCGCTGGGGCATAATCACTAACGAAATGGAGAGAGATGTCTTTGAAACAAGCTGCGTTGATTATTGATCACCTTCCACTTCTATCATCGGGACAGACGCTAGCCTGATGAACGAAAAGATGCGCCAGCTTTCTCTGATGGACATGAAAGTGGAGAGTGAGAGGGGAGATTACCCACAAGATGAGAATAGATCTCGGTCAGGACGAGATCAATAGCAGATGCGGACGATCGATCGATTGTCCGTTTTTTGGCTCTGAACTCGATGGTACCCGTCCTTTAACAGCAAATTAACTCTCCGGAGGGGATCGTGCTTTGTGCTATCAAGCCGACAAATGACTGCTTTCGAGCGGAAATTCAAAATTTTGAATGGTTGTAAACAGATTCGCTAGTTGGCACTCTTTCACTAGTGATTGTAAGCTAGGTGCCCTTAAATGACAGGAGTCTAACGGAAGCATCCAATCAACCGGGAATCCCACCTTTCTGATTCTACATCTGCTACTGCTGGAGTGGTTTACTACCTGTGCCAGCAAACAAACAGAAATGGGTAGGGCTCCCATACTCGGTGGATATAACTTATGCAAGAGGGGTGTCTAAGAAAAAAGGCCTGGTGTCCATGCCACTAACCAACTCCTGAAAGATATACAAGAGCTTATCCGGCAAACCACTAGAAGTACCCATCGAGTCGAGCAATGATCCAATTGCTCTTTGTCACCCCATTTCCCTTGGGACCAAGAACAAGCTCCAAAGAAGAAAAAGGACTTATCGCAATCTCAGGTACAATGGCTAGTTGTCTCAAGCCAATCTCTTGATTCACATGAATGTGAAACCGTTGCAACCGATCCTGCATACCAATCATCCGCCGCTTACAGTTAAGGCACTAAGCCAAGGTTTCTATGGATTCTGGAAAAATAGATAGCAAGAAGGTGTATAGGCATCGAGTATAGAACATGTTTAAGCAAAATAAGCCGCTATTAGGTCAATTAAGTTAGTAGTGTCACCGGTTCAACAAAAGAAACTCTCTGCTCAAGCTAACTCCCTGATCTGCTAGCTCACTTCCTGTCTCTCCTTTCAGTCGGTCACTTGGCCAGGGTTACAAATTTACGTAGGGACTCTCATCCCCAAATGCCCTGTATAGTGGAGAGATCAAGGTGTGACAATCGTAGCGTAGCCCCTTCCTTAGCTCGTTAGCTCGCTATGAACCTTCTTACAGCTATTACCGTTAAGTTCTCTAACTATGAATTAACTAAATAGAATAGTCTATCCCATTCGCGGTCTTGGTGAGGCAGAATGCTTTCGATTCCTTGCAAGCCCTGGATTCTCTTTAAACAATTGGTTCAAAGCCAGCTAACCGTTAACAGATAGTAGTGGGCAAGAGGACTTAGAGGCGTGGTAGTTTATTTTTTCAACAATCATTCCCATGGTCATAGTTCCATTCCTTAGCTTTCTTCCCCCCGGATCTACTAGTCATCGCCTTTAGGCCTTACGTCTGCCGTTCCTAGTTAGACTAATTCTAATCCTAGCCCTAGCCCTACGTTTCGGCCCAAGTCAAAAGGCAAGCACGAGGGCTGGTTCAAGGCAAGTCGAATCATAAGTCGAGGCATCAGTCGAATAAGGGAAGGGCTTACTTATTTGAAAAAGGGTTGTGCCAGAAAAGGAAGCAGTATCAGTAGCAATAGAAGAATGGAGAATCACAGGTAGAGCAAGGTAGCTTTATCTAGGTTACGAGCGTAGTCTACGAAGCTCAAAGCAGAGATAGGTGACCAAGCCAAGTCGCTAGCTCTTGAGTCAGAATTGGATTACGTAGAAATGACGTGAAGCAAGAATCAAGTAATGGCGTCTAGGCCACTCCACTCTTGGAATACTTTTCGCAAGGAGTGTGGGACGTAGTGATGTTGATTCGCCAAGTTTTGTCTGGGGCTGGAGCGAAGAGACATTCTTAAGTCAGTCCGAGGAGAAGAGAACGGAATCTTGATTTCAGGTAAAAAATAAGCGGGTCGGTACCGGTACTCTACACCAAAAAGGAAGTTTGACTAAGAACGATTGGCTTCCAGACGCAGAAAACTTTATTTGGTAATAGAGGTTCGACTCCTCAAGCTTCTCTTAGTGGTACTGAAAAAGTTTGGAGCTCTGTTGAGTGAACTGGAAGGACCAATAAGAAGCTCCTCGGGGGAAGGGTGCTCGTACACGTGTGGATATCCGGCCTTTAGCTGTCTTCCCGTTGGGGATCGAAATATACTCCTTAAGTGCGATGCAGTCTTCCCTACAGCTTCTTGTCAATAGGAAGGGGCCTATGTGCTCGGGAAGAAGGATACTCAAAATTTCCAAGCTTCAGCTGAACTCTGAGTTCTCTCCCAAAAGGATTCGGAATGTCGGTAAATACTTCGTGTGTCTCCAGTCTAGGATTTCTAGGCTCTAACAGGAGCTAGAGTTGGAGTCATCCCCGGCATTGCTCCAAACCTTGATTTCTCTACCCAAACTTTTCATCAGAGGTCTTCCGCGAAGTTCACTCTTATTGAGTCGCTCGTTGGCACCATCTGTCCAATCAATATGTCAAACTCAGCTAATCGGACCAAGTCTTGGGAGTCAGCCTTTTCTTCTTACTTTTCTGAGCGAACGAAGATGTTAACTCGTCGAATGAAGCGAAGCGGTAAGGATATTCCCTCTAGTTGAAGAGCTTAGAGTGAGAGTGACTTACTTTTTTTTTCGAAGGCATGGAATGAACCGACACCAGAGACTCAGCTGCTCGACGGAAGCTAAGAAGGTGTGGAGTTTCACCGTGAACTGAAAGCCTAAACCTGATCTCCCTGATAGCTTAGCTGCCCGATTGCTCGAAGGCTGGTCGTTCTTACTCTACCCTTGTCTTGCTTGCATTGGCTTTCGAACCAATGATTCCATCCAGATGGAACCCGAAACTGGGCCTGGATTGCCATTGTCATTGCTAAAGGAAAAACTTCAAACCTCCAAACATGGTAAAAAACCTCGATCCCACATAGGCCAGAGGCTCGTTCCCGAGAATCCGTTCTTACCATCCTGCAAAGGATCATACCATCTGATTGAATATGTAATCAAAGAAGATGAAGATTACCAAAATTTCTTTACTTAAAATAGAAGTCTTTCTCTAGTTAGAAGATGCAAATGGAATCCAGGGAAAGATCTAAAGTATTCAGCCAATCTCGATGATAAACGAAGCAGAACAAAGCAGCGAAGGTAAAAGAAAGAGGTGACTAAAAGAAAAAAAAAAAAAGAGAGAGAAGAGCCCCCTAAGAAACAGGAGAATCCGAGAGAGTCATGGGGCGCTAAAGCGTGTGCCTTAGAACGCCCATCATTCTGGCTTTCTCGAAATTCTGACATAAGACAGAATAAAGGTCAAAAGCCATTTAAGAAGAAAAAGATAGAATTTTCAATTCCTTTCGGGTCAAAAAGGCGGACTGCTGGTGTGGGCTGTGCCCATTCTCCCTCTTCTTCTGCTTCGGAAGTTGGAACCAACGACTTTTTACTTTCGAAAATAGTCTTAGAGTAGTAAAGAGGAAATTCCAATTCCAAGAAAGCAGTTGAGAATAGAAAAAAGTACCCTATACTATTACTCCCCCTTTAGAGTAAAACATGTCGGTCTCCAGCTGTATGTCTGAGGTATTGTCACCAAGACCACTCATAGCAGGTGTAACGGGTAGCGACACCTGATATATTTCAGGAAAATCCCAAGTTTGACCTCAAATAAATAACAAATAACTTATCCCATGGACAAGAAATCTTGGTACCAATTTTTACATGCGATTGAGAATCTACACATTTTTGCTCTATGTAAGGAGTTTCACGAGCAAAGTTTTACCGGAATTGAAGGGCTAGCCAATCCCATTCTCAAATAGTGTAATTGGAAAAAGCGCCTTCAAAGCAGTTTATTACACCTCTCCCGTAGTGCTTTCTTGAGTTCCTGGCCTCACCCCCTGATGGATAGCGTACTCTTTCCACCTCTATCTTAGTCTGCCGGCCTTTGAAATAGCCACGCTTTTCGGGAAGCCCTTTGATTACGGTTTGCTGTCGACGTCTATACCTGTCACGAGAGGCGACCCAGGGGGAAAGCTACATTTATACTCTTTCCTCGGTCCGTCGATTATCTTCTGTCTTACGAAACCGTCCATGTCGGTGCTTTTGAATGGGTGAGCAATTAGAGGAGAAAAAAACCGGGAATAGGCCTAGATCCCATTTCCCCGTACATCTTGTTTTTGCGCTGGGAGACACTCTTCCATATTATTTCATTTTACTTTTATGCCCAGCAGAAAGCATGGAAACCAGTCAATATCGGAAGGGGTGGATTGCGGATAGAGGAGTTCATCCGGACTTTGACTGTTAGGGAAATAAAGTACTTGGTAGGTCAACCGAAGGTATTTGACTATGAGCTCAATACGCTCTTTTCCTTACCGGGGAAGGGCCTGTCTTAGAACAGCTTCTACGAGCAGAAAAAGCCAAGCAGTTTACAGAAGGGATTC